TCCAGGTTCCCCTCCTGGCTAACCAACCTGAACTAGCTAAACTCCAAGGTTTGACTTGAATTTCACCCAACTAGTGCTGACCAACATCCAGGTTCCCCTCCTGGCTAACCAACCTGAACTAGCTAAACTCCAAGGTTTGACTTGAATTTCACCCAACTAGTGCTGACCAACATCCAGGTTCCCCTCCTGGCTAACCAACCTGAACTAGCTAAACTCTAAGGTTTGACTTGAATTTCACCCAATTCGTGCTAATCAACATCCAGGTTCCCCTCCTGGCTAACCAACCTGAACTAGCTAAACTCCAAGGTTTGACTTGAATTTCACCCAATTCGTGCTAATCAACATCCAGGTTCCCCTCCTGGCTAACCAACCTGAACTAGCTAAACTCCAAGGTTTGACTTGAATTTCACCCAATTCATGCTGACCAACATCAAAGTTCAAAAAAAAAAAAAAAACTTATTTACAAAGTTTTTTACATAAATAAATACCTTCATACAATTAAGAGAATACTGATTTATATATAAATTCATATTTAGATTACTAAAATAATTATATAATTATTGAATTATGATTTATCTATTGATTATTAACAAATTTAAAAATACATTAAAATTAAAATCAAACAACTTAGCTTTCAAACAATATAAATTAATTTTCATTTACCTAAACTTATGAAGTGCCTGAAAAAAAGGATTATTTTGATAGAATAAATTATACACATTGTGTCTTCATAATTTATATATCCTTTAACATATTATTCAGCTAATAACTCCATCCTTCCAACACAAATTAAATACTTTTATAATTCTTAGTTAGCTATAATTTTTATTATTAAAAAAATTTTATTTGTAATAAAAGGAATCAAACCTATTCTTAAAACATCAAAAGCTTCCGTACATCATATACTTTACTACAAAATAAATATTATAACTTTTCAACTTATCTTTTAAATAGGTAAGCTAATTAAGCTAATGGGTTCATACCCCATCAATAAAGGAATCCCTTTCCTATTTAATTTGACATTTAAATAAAATTATATTTTCCACATCCCTAATAATAGGAACCCTTATTGCAATTAGATCATATTCATGAATAGGAATATGAATTGGTCTTGAAATTAACCTATTATCTTTTATTCCCCTTATTAAAAGAAAAAATAATATCTTTTCTTCTGAAGCAGCCCTTAAATATTTTATTGTTCAAGCAATTGCATCAACTATCTTATTATTTTCAATCATCCTTCTCTCTTTAATCTCTATATATTTAATTGAATTTAAATCCCCATTAACTATAATCCTTAACTCCTCCCTTCTTTTAAAAATAGGTTCCGCCCCATTCCATTTTTGATTCCCTGAAGTTATAGAAGGATTAACTTGATCAAGAAGATTAACTTTATTAACATGACAAAAAATTGCCCCCATAATTCTTTTTATCTATCTAAATAAAAATATTATATTCATTTCTATTATTATCATTTCATGTATACTAATTAGAGGAATTATAGGACAAAATCAACTAAGACTTCGAAAGATTATAGCCTACTCATCAATTAACCACATTGGTTGAATAATTGCTTCATCTTTAATATCTGAATCTATTTGAACATTCTACTTTATCATTTACTCTATTATTTCAATTAACATTATCATAATATTTAAAACTCTTAACATCTTTTACTTTAAACAAATAATTATTTCCTCAACTAAAAACACCTCTTTAAAACTTTTTCTTATCTTAAATTTTCTTTCCTTGGGTGGACTCCCACCATTCCTTGGATTCTTCCCTAAATGATTAACAATTCAAGCTATAACAGAAAAAAACATATTAACTCTAGCAACTCTAATAATTATTCTAACCTTAATAACCCTTTATTTCTATATACAATTAACCTTTACAAGAACAACCCTTTCAACCTCTTTAATTATTTATAACTTAAATAATCTTGAAAGAAAATTCTTAATCCTATCCTCTAACCTAATTACCCTTCTTAGATTAATCATTTTAACTTTAATCTTTAATTATATATAATTAAGGATTTAGGTTAACTCTAAACCAATAGCCTTCAAAGCTATAAATAAAGAAAATCTTTAAGCCTTAGAATAAATTCACCTTAAGATTTGCAATCTTATATCATAATTGAATATAAAGCTAGTAAAGGAATAAAATTCATCAATAAATTTACAGTTTATCACCTATAATCGGCCACATTACTAAACAAATGATTATTCTCAACAAATCATAAAGACATTGGAACTCTTTATTTTCTTTTAGGGAGATGATCTGGAATAGTCGGAACATCATTAAGACTATTAATTCGAACAGAATTAGGAAATCCTGGATCATTAATTGGAGATGATCAAATCTATAACGTAATTGTTACAGCTCATGCATTTATTATAATTTTTTTTATAGTTATACCTATTCTAATTGGAGGATTTGGAAATTGATTGGTTCCATTAATATTAGGTGCTCCTGATATAGCATTCCCACGAATAAATAATATAAGTTTTTGACTACTCCCCCCCTCATTAACCCTTCTTCTAATAAGAAGAATAATTGAAAGTGGAGCAGGAACTGGTTGAACAGTCTATCCTCCATTATCTTCTAATATTGCTCATGCAGGAGCATCTGTAGACTTAGCTATTTTCAGCCTCCATTTAGCAGGAATCTCATCAATTCTTGGAGCCGTAAATTTTATCACAACAGTAATTAATATACGATCCCCAGGAATTACATTTGATCGAATACCTCTTTTTGTATGAGCAGTTGTATTAACTGCTATTCTCCTCTTATTATCCCTTCCTGTCCTAGCTGGAGCAATTACAATACTCCTTACTGATCGAAATCTAAATACTACCTTCTTTGACCCAGCAGGAGGGGGAGATCCAATTTTATACCAACACTTATTTTGATTCTTTGGACATCCAGAAGTATATATTCTTATTCTTCCTGGATTTGGAATAATCTCCCATATTATCTGCCAAGAAAGAAGAAAAAAGGAAACCTTTGGAACTCTTGGAATAATTTACGCAATAATAGCAATTGGCCTTTTAGGTTTTATTGTTTGAGCTCATCACATATTTACTGTTGGAATAGATGTTGATACACGAGCATACTTTACTTCAGCTACCATAATCATTGCAGTCCCTACCGGAATTAAAATTTTTAGATGACTAGCTACACTTCATGGAACACAAATTAATTATTCTCCATCAATTTTATGAGCCCTTGGATTTGTATTCCTATTCACAGTAGGAGGACTAACAGGAGTAATTTTAGCTAATTCATCTATTGATATTGTTTTACACGATACTTATTATGTAGTAGCTCACTTTCACTACGTCTTATCAATAGGAGCAGTATTTGCTATTATAGCAGGATTTGTTCACTGATTTCCATTATTTACTGGCCTTACCTTAAACAACAAATTCCTTAAAATTCAATTTCTAGTTATATTTATTGGAGTAAACATAACATTTTTCCCACAACACTTCTTAGGCCTAAGAGGTATACCTCGACGATACTCTGATTATCCTGATGCATACACAACTTGAAATATTATCTCCTCAATTGGCTCATTAATCTCTTTAGTAAGAATTATTTTATTCCTATTCATTATATGAGAAGCAATAAGATCCTACCGAAAAAGATTATCCCCCCTAAATCTTTCTTCATCTATTGAATGACTTCAATCTTTACCTCCAGCAGAGCATAGATATTCTGAACTTCCATTCCTATCTAACTTCTAATATGGCAGAATAGTGCAATGGACTTAAACCCCATACATAAAGTCAAACTTTTTTTAGAAATTGCAACATGAAAAATACTTCTCCTTCAAGATAGTGCATCCCCATTAATAGAACAATTATCCTTTTTCCATGATCACACTTTAATAATTCTTTTAATAATTACAATTCTAGTTGGATATTTAATAACTAGTTTATTCTTTAATAAATATAATTACCGATATCTTTTAGAAGGTCAAACTATTGAAGTAATCTGAACTATTCTACCCGCAATTACTCTAATTTTTATTGCACTACCATCTCTTCGACTCCTTTATCTTTTAGATGAAATTAATAACCCACTAATTTCAATTAAATCAATTGGACACCAATGATATTGATCATATGAATATACAGACTTCAAAAATATTGAATTCGACTCTTATATAATTCCATCTATTGATTTAAAATCCTCAGGATTCCGTCTATTAGATGTAGATAACCGATTAATTATTCCATTTAATTCCCAAATTCGCATAATAGTTACTGCAGCAGACGTCCTTCACTCCTGAACTATCCCATCACTAAGAGTAAAAATTGATGCAACCCCTGGACGTCTTAATCAAGTTAGATTTTTAATCAACCGAACAGGCCTTCTTTTTGGACAATGCTCAGAAATCTGTGGAGCAAACCATAGATTCATACCTATTGTAATCGAAAGAATTTCACCTCCATTCTTCATTAAATGAATTTCTAAAATAAGAGAAGTTTCATTAGATGACTGAAAGCAAGTATTGGTCTCTTAAACCATCCTATAGTAAGTTAGCATTTACTTCTAATGATGAAAACTTAGTTAAATTTATAACATTAACTTGTCAAGCTAAAATTACTAATCATGTAGTTTTCTATTCCTCAAATAGCCCCTATAAGATGAACCCTTTTAATAATCATATTCGTATTAACCCTTTTAATTTTTAATGCCTTAAATTACTTTTCATTTAAATACATCCCAAAATCCTATAAAATTAAAAAAACAAAATTACTTATTAACTGAAAATGATAACTAACCTATTTTCTACATTTGACCCATCATCATCCTTGTACCTACCATTAAACTGATTAAGAATCCTATTAGGAATTATATTCATTCCATATTCATTTTGATTAATTCCTTCCCGTTTAAGAATCTTATGAACTACAATCATGAATACCCTTCATAAAGAATTTAAAACTCTCCAAGGAAATAAATCATGAGGAAGATCATTTATCTTCACCTCTCTATTTTCCCTAATCCTATTCAATAATTTTCTTGGTCTTTTCCCCTATATCTTCACTAGAACAAGACAATTAGTTTTAACCTTAACTCTATCCCTCCCACTATGATTAAGATTTATATTATATGGATGATTTAATAATACAATTCACATATTATCTCACCTTGTTCCACAAGGAACCCCTCCTGTACTTATACCATTTATAGTATGTATTGAAACAATTAGAAATATTATTCGCCCAGGAACTCTAGCTGTTCGACTAGCAGCTAATATAATTGCTGGTCATCTTCTATTAACACTTCTAGGAAACACAGGCCCTTCCTTATCCTCTTCCCTCTTATCAATCCTCTTAATTACACAAATTCTTCTTCTAATCCTTGAATCAGCAGTAGCAATCATTCAATCTTATGTATTTGCCATCTTAAGAACCCTTTACTCAAGAGAAGTTAATTAATGTCAATAAAAAATCACCCCTATCATTTAGTTGATGTAAGACCATGACCTATCGTTGGAGCCCTAGCCGCAATAATCTCTATAATTGGAATCATTAAATGATTTCACCTTCTAAACCCAAATCTCCTTCAAATTGGATTCCTAATCCTTAGATTAGTAATAATTCAATGATGACGTGATATTACTCGTGAAGGAACCTTTCAAGGTCTCCATACCTACCCCGTAACAATAGGTTTACGCTGAGGAATAATTCTTTTCATTACATCAGAAGTCTTCTTTTTTATTTCATTCTTTTGAGGATTCTTCCATAGAAGACTTTCCCCTTCAATTGAAATTGGAATAAACTGACCTCCCAAAGGGATCACCCCTTTCAATCCAATTCAAATTCCCCTTCTTAATACATTAATTCTATTAACATCTGGACTTACAGTAACATGAGCTCATCACAGACTCATTGAAAATAATTTTAACCAAGCATCACAAGGATTAAGACTTACTGTTATCTTAGGAATTTACTTTACTCTTCTTCAAGCTTATGAATATTTAGAAGCCCCTTTTGCTATTTCAGACGCAGTTTATGGATCCTCATTCTTTATAGCTACTGGATTTCATGGAATTCATGTTATCATTGGAACAACATTTCTCCTAATCTGTTTAATACGACATATTAATAATCATTTCTCATCCATTCATCACTTTGGATTTGAAGCAGCAGCTTGATACTGACATTTCGTAGACGTAGTATGATTATTCCTTTATATTTCAATCTACTGATGAGGTAGATATTTGCATAATATAAATATTATATTTGACTTCCAATCAAAAAATCTAATCTCTAGTGCAAATAATTATTCTTCTTACAATTGCTGCTTCAACCTGCTTACTCTTAAGAATACTAATCATACTAATTACTTCTTCAATTTCTAAAAAAACTTCCCAAGATCGTGAAAAAATTTCCCCTTTTGAATGTGGATTTGACCCTAAAACGTCATCCCGAATCCCTTTTAGTCTCCAATTCTTCCTAATTGCTGTAATTTTCTTAATTTTTGACGTTGAAATTACTCTACTAATTCCTTTAATCATTATTTTAAAAACTTCAAAAACAAAAGAATTTATCATTATCTCTTCATTCTTCATCTTCATCCTTCTATTAGGACTTTATCATGAATGAAATCAAGGAGCTCTTGAGTGAGCAACTTAGGATAATAGTTAACTATAACATTTAATTTGCATTTAAAAAGTATTGATCTCAATTTATCTTAAATAAGAAACAAAACTTGTATTTAGTTTCGACCTAAAATTTTGATGATATCATCCTTATTTATTAATTGAAACCAAAAAGAGGTATATCACTGTTAATGATATAAATGGAATATTCCCAATTAAAGAAATATAAAACAATTAAGCTTCTAACTTAATTAATAGTGATTTAACCATTAATATTTCTATTTATATAGTTTAAATAAAACATTCCATTTTCATTGTAAAGTTAGATCAAATCTTATAAATACTTAAAAATTATAAAATTTCCTTAATATCTTCAATATCATGCTCTTTATAAGCTATTCAAGTAAAATATAATTAATAAAATCATTAGTCATATTACAACCAAAATCATAAAAATCTTTAAATTATTCTTATGAATAAATTGAAAAAACCTTGAATTTTTAGAAATACTAAAATATAAATTTTGAGAACCATAAAACTCTGATCAACCCTGATCTAATCTTGAATACACCTTCTCCCCTAATAATAAAGGATAATAATTAACCCCAAAAGTAGAAAGATAAATTATATTTCACATATTACCCCAAAAAAAAGAACTATTATAAAATTTTATAGACTTCACTATATACCCATAAGCAAACTTAGAAACTTCGTATCCAATTCAAGCTCCAAATAAAGTAACAATTAAAGTTATCATTTTAAGTAAAATAGGTAAACAAATAAAATAAGGTCTTGAAATTATTACTCATCTAAGTAAACTCCCCATAAAAACAACAAATATTACAATTCCTATTATACCCTTTAACATAACTCACCCTAATTCACTAATCATATGAAAACTAAAATAATTAAACTCCCCTCTTACTACATAATAGATCAAACGAATAGTATAAGCAACTGTTAAACCTGTAGAAATAAAATAAATTAAATAAATATAAATATTTAAAACACCTATTGAAACAACTTCCAAAATTAAATCCTTAGAGTAAAATCCTGACATAAATGGCAAACCACATAATGATACATTACAAACAATAAAAATTATACAAGTTAAAGGCATACGCTTAATAATTCCCCCCATAAAACGAATATCTTGACAATTCCCTAAATTATGAATTATACACCCAGCACATATAAATAATAAAGCTTTAAATAAAGCATGTGTAAGAAGATGATAAAAAGCCAAAATATACCCTCCCATTGATAAAATCCTTAATATTAAACCTAACTGACTTAAAGTTGATAACGCAATAACTTTCTTTAAATCATATTCAAACCTTGCACCTAAACCTGCTATAAACATTGTCAATCTTGAAATAAATAAAAGAATTAATATTAAATTTTCACTTATAGATAAATTAAAACGAATTAACAAATAAACTCCTGCAGTTACTAAAGTAGAAGAATGAACTAAAGAGGAAACTGGGGTTGGTGCCGCCATAGCAGCAGGTAATCAAGAAGAAAAAGGAATTTGAGCACTTTTTGTAATTGCAGCAATTAACATCAAACAAGTAATTATCCCTATCTCTCTCCTCCTCTTCATAACTTCTAAATAATAAACATAATTCCATCTCCCATAATTTATCATTCAAGCAATTCTAATTAAAAAAGCCACATCACCTAAACGATTTGTTAAAGCTGTTAACATTCCAGCATTATATGACTTTACATTTTGATAATAAATTACTAAACAATAAGAAACCAAACCTAATCCATCCCATCCTAATAAAATCCTAATTAAATTAGGACTAATAATTAATAAAAGTATAGAAAATACAAACATAACAACCAATATAATAAATCGATTCATACTCAAGTCACCAGACATATACTCTATTCTATAAAAAATTACTATTGAAGAAATAAACAAGACAAATCTTGAAAAAAGTAAAGACATTCAATCAAACAATAAAGTCATTACAATTCTTGAAGAATTCAACCTTAATATTTCAATTTCTACAATTACCCTAAAATCCTTTATAACTAAAAATAATCTACAAATAAATATAACTATTCTAAAAATTAAAAACCTAAAAAAATAAACTAAACAAATTACCACTATTTAAAACATTCCTGCATCTTTGACCCCACAAATCAATATTTTTATTAAACTACTTAAATAAAATCATAAAACAAAATACTCTCCCTTTAAAATCAATAAATTTAAAGGAAATCAATGCATAAACAATAACAAATACTCACGCACACTCCCTAAAAAATATGAATATCTTGCACTAAAAATCTTACCATGCTGACTATAAGAATATAAATATAGTGAATAAACTGCTCTAAAAAATGAAATTAACGATAAAAAAATTATACATCATAAACTTCATGAAACCAGCCTATTAATTAAGATAATTTCCCCTACTAAATTCAATGATGGAGGAGCAGCCATATTTGAAGAACTTAAAAGAAACCACCATAAAGACATCCTAGGCATTAAATTAATTAATCCCTTATTTAAATAAAAACTTCGTCTACCTAAACGTTCATATGAAATATTTGCTAAACAAAATAAACCTGAAGAACATAATCCATGAGCAACTATTATTACCAAAGACCCTCTCAATCCAAAAAAATTTATAGTTATAATCCCACCTAAAACCAAACCTATATGAGCCACTGATGAATAAGCAATTAAAGACTTAATATCCCCTTGACGCACACAAATCAATGAAACATAAACACCTCCTACAAGACTAATTGACACATAAATAAAATTAATTTTTAAAGAAATAGGGATAAAAACTCTCATTAAACGTATCAATCCATACCCTCCTAACTTTAATATCACCCCCGCTAAAATCATTGAACCAGATACAGGAGCTTCTACATGAGCTTTTGGAAGTCACAAATGAACAAAATATATAGGCATCTTAACAAAAAACACCAAACTTATACATAAATAAAATATTAATAAATCAACCTCATAAAAAAAAAAATAATAATCAAGTGAATCTCTTATCTTATAATAAAAAAAAATAGCAACTATCATAGGTAAAGAAGCAATTAAAGTATAAAACAATAAATAAATTCCAGCTTGAATACGTTCAGGTTGATAACCTCATCCAATAATTAATACTAAAGTAGGAATCAATCTTATCTCAAAAAATAAATAAAATACAAATAAATTCATTGAAGCAAATGTACAATACAAAGAAATCAACAAAACTAATAAAACAAATATAAATAAATTGTAATAATAACCCGTTTTAAATAAACTTTCCCTAGCAATAACTATTAAAGAACAAACCCAAAATCTTAATAAAATTATTACAAAAGATAATAAATCCACTCCTCAAAAATATCTTAAATTTAAATAATCCCCACTAAAACTAAACTGCCTAACAAATATAAAAGTAATTAAAAATATTATACATTGATTAATTCAAAAACTCTTTTTCCTAAATCTTAATGGAATCAAAAAAACAATCAATAATAAAAACTTTATCATAATAAACTAAATGACTGAACAAAATCATTTCCAAATGAACGTATTATTAATACTAAAAGAGATAACCCCAAAGCACCTTCACAAACTCTTATAGTTAAAAAAACTATCAAAAAATAATACTCATTATTAAAATATCTTATATAAACATTCATACTAAAATATAAAGAAATTACAATAAATTCTAAACTTAAAAGCATTATCAATAAATGTTCACGCTTAAAACAAAATGATATCAACCCCATAATATACATAAACACTGAAGACAAAATATAAATTAACATAAGTTTTAATAATTTAAGAAAAAATACTAGTCTTGTAAACTAGAAATAAGTTATCTTTTAAAACTCAAAGAAGAATTTTAATCCATCATTAATCTCCAAAACTAATATTTTTTCTTAAACTACTCTTTGACAATGTTAACAATTCTATTATCCTCAATTCTTATATCTTTCATAATCTTATTAACAAAACATCCTTTAACTTTAGGAATATCTCTTCTTATCCAAACACTTATAATTACCTTAATCTCAAGAATAATAAACTCATCATCATGATTTTCCTACATTCTATTCTTAATCATAGTAGGAGGAATATTAGTTTTATTTATATACATAACAAGAGTAGCATCAAACGAAAAATTTAAATTCTCCTTAAAAATAACATTTATATGAATAACATATCTTTCCATTATTGTACCCGCTTACATTATTGACCCATGAACATCTTGAACATCTATTAATTCATCTAACATAAACTCGTCCTTATTTACACTTCTAAATAAATTCTTAAATTTCCCATTAATCATTATCTCAATAACAACAATTATCTTCCTTTTCCTAGCTCTAGTAACAGTAATTAAAATTACAGACATTAAATACGGACCCCTTCGTACTATAAACTAATGAAAACACCTATACGAAAAATTTCCCCTATAACCCAAATTATTAACAATTCATTAATTGATTTACCTTCCCCTTCTAACATCTCAGCATGATGAAACTTCGGATCCCTCCTAGGCCTATGCTTATTAATTCAAATTATTACAGGAATTTTTCTAGCCATACATTATACAGCAAATATTGACCTTGCATTTAATAGAGTAATCCACATCTGTCGTGATGTCAATTATGGATGATTAATTCGAACAATCCATGCTAATGGAGCCTCATTCTTCTTTATCTGTATTTACATACATGTGGGACGAGGATTATATTACAGATCCTATAATCTTGAACTTACTTGAACTGTTGGAGTAATTATTCTATTTTGCACAATAGGAACAGCTTTCCTTGGATATGTTCTCCCTTGAGGACAAATATCATTCTGAGGGGCAACAGTTATTACTAATTTATTATCAGCTATCCCATACCTTGGAACAATTATCGTTCAATGACTATGAGGAGGATTTGCTATTGACAATGCTACACTTACCCGATTCTTCGCCCTCCACTTCCTTTTACCTTTTATTGTCTCAGCTCTAATCATAATCCATTTACTATTCCTTCACCAAACAGGTTCTAACAACCCTTTAGGAACTAATAGAAATATTGACAAAATTCCATTCCATCCTTATTTTTCAACAAAAGACTTATTTGGCTTCATAATCATAACAATAATTCTTACAACTCTTACCCTTGCTAGACCCAATCTTCTTGGAGATCCAGAAAACTTTATCCCAGCCAATCCTTTAGTTACCCCAATCCATATCCAACCCGAATGATACTTCCTATTTGCTTATGCTATTCTTCGTTCAATTCCCAACAAATTAGGGGGAGTTATTGCTCTTGCTATATCCATTGCCATTCTATTCTTTATACCATTCACTAACAAAAAATTATTTCAAAGAACCCAATTCTATCCTATTAACAAATTTTTATTTTGATCATTTGTAGGAACTATTATTCTATTAACATGAATTGGAGCTCGACCAGTAGAAGATCCCTACATTATTACTGGCCAAATATTAACTTTAATTTACTTTTCTTATTTCATTATCAACCCACTAACCCATTATATCTGAGATAAAATTATTTTTTACAAATAGTTAATGAACTTGTTAAAGTGTGTATTTTGAAAATACAAAAAAGAGTTTAATCTCTATTAACTTCACTACTAAATTTTACTCACTAAATTATCCATGAAAAAAAAAAAATTTTTACCCCTAAATAAAACATTAAATAATTTAAAGAAATAGGTAAATACCTCTTTCAAGCCAAATATATTAGTTTATCATAACGAAATCGAGGTAAAGTACCTCGAACTCAAATCCATAAAAAACCAAAAAATCCTAAAATAACAAAAAACAAAATAGAATTATAATTTCCCCCCATAAATAATATACAACATAATATTCTCATAAACAAAATTCTTGAATACTCAGCCAAAAAAATTAATGCAAACCCTCCCCCTCTATATTCCACATTAAATCCAGAAACTAATTCAGACTCTCCCTCAGCAAAATCAAATGGTGTCCGATTAGTCTCTGCTAACCTAGAAACAAATCAAACTAAACATAAAGGAAAAAAGCTAATTACTAATCAAATTAAACTTTGATAATCTTTAAAATCAATAATCCTTAAACTAGAAGCCACAATCAAAAAAGATAATAATGTTAACGCTAACCTAACCTCATATGAAATAGTTTGAGCAACAGAACGTAAACCTCCTATTATTGAATAATTCGAATTAGATGATCAACCAGCTATTATAATTGTATACACTCCTAGTCTTGAACAACATAAAAAAAATAAAATACCAAAACTAAATTCAAAAAAACCACAAAAAAAAGGTATACACATTCATAAAATTAAAGATAAAAACAAATTAAAAACTGGAGAAAAATAATATAAATTATAATTTGATATCAAAGGATACATTTGCTCCTTAGTAAATAACTTAATTGCATCTCTAAAAGGCTGAGGAATTCCTATTAAACCTACCTTATTAGGACCCTTACGAATTTGAATATACCCCAAAACCTTTCGCTCTATTAATGTTAAAAAAGCCACTCCCACAAGTACACAAATTACCAAAAATAATCCCATATAAACTATTAAAAAATAATCAGCATAATAAATTATTACTTGTATTATTAAATACATATATAAATTCTAAATCTATTGCACTAATCTGCCAAAATAATAATATTATTCAAACTAACCTATTATAGATAATACTTAATCCTTTCGTACTAAAGTATTTTTCACTTATTGAAGATAGAAACCAACCTGGCTCACACCGGTTTAAACTCAGATCATGTAAAATTTTAAAAGTCGAACAGACTTAATATATTAGCTCCTACACCAACAATAAATTTTAATCCAACATCGAGGTCGCAAACTAATTCATCGATTTGAACTCTCCGAATCAATAACGCTGTTATCCCTTAGGTAATTTAATCTTATAATCATAAAATATGGATCATATATTCATAAATCAATGAATTTAAATAAAAAAAAAGTTCATTAAATTTTTCCATCACCCCAACAAAATACATCATCTTAATAAAAAATAAATATTCAATAAATATCAACTAAAACTAATATAAAATTCTAAAGGGTCTTCTCGTCCCACAATTAAATTTAAGCTTTCTTACTTAAATATAAAATTCTAATAATAAAATAGAGACAGCTCCTTTCTTGTCAGACCATTCATACCAGCTTTCAATTAAAAAACTAATGATTATGCTACCTTTGCACGGTCAATATACCGCGGCCATTTAATCTAATCATTGGGCAGGCCAGATTTTAGATTATCCCAAAAAACCATGTTTTTAATAAACAGGCAGAAATATATATTTGCCGAGTTCCTTTACTTTAACTTAACAATTTGTATACACTTACATTAAATATACTAATCTAATCATTATCTCGTCAAATAAACCTATTAATTCAACTATTTTAATAAATAAATTAAAAAAAAGAAAATCATATAAAAAAAAATTGTTTTATTACAAACTCTAAAAAATGAACACTTCTAATCCTATTTAATATTCCCTTCTCAACTATTTATAACATTATATTTACAAGCTAATCCCTATAAATATTTCCTAAATCCAAAAATTAATTTCAAAAAAATAAATTTTCCAACCCAAGTAAATTAAATCTATTTCTTAAAAAACCAGATATATTTCAAAACGACTAAAATTTCACCCCAAAAACCCTATTTTAAATAATTTTGCCACATTAAAATTGATAACCTTTTAGCTCTTAAAAAATTCGGGAAATTTTTATTTAAACTTCTTATTAAATCAACCCTGATACACAAGGTACTATAAATCAAATATTCTTTTAACCAATTTAAAATTACCCATCACTGTAAAACTTAACTATAAATCATTTTATTATTTCAAAAAAATTACTCTAACAAAAAATTTCTTTTCCTAAAATCATTCATAAATCTTTAATTTCAAATTAAATCGTATTCCACGACAAACTTCTTAATGTAAATAAGATGCTTATACCAAGCTCTAATTTGTAATTCTAGGCTCATCTTCCGATAAGCCTACTTTGTTACGACTTATCCAACTTTAAAGTTGGAGCGACGGGCGATATGTGCATATTTTAGAGCTTAAATCATTTCCATAAAGTTATAAAAATTACTTTCAAATCCAATTTCAAACCAATATTTAAATTTCTCATCCATTAAAATAAATTTATTGTAACCCACCTCTCCTTATTTATCAACTGCACCTTGATCTGATTTAATTTATAATTATAAATCCTGAATATTTACTTCTTTTAAAATATTCTAATAACGACGGTATACAAGCTCAAAAAATAAGTAAAATCAATCGTGGATTATCGATTACAGGGCAGATTCCTCTGAATAGACTAAAACACCGCCAAATCTTTTAAATTTCAAGAACTAACCTAATACTACTCTAGCGTTTATATTTAAGTTCCAAATAATAGGGTATCTAATCCTAGTTTAAAATAAAGAATTTAGTAAATCAAAAATTAAAAAAAAACCAATTTAATAAAAAATTCCACCTTATTAACCAAATATAAAATTTAAACATAATCAATTTATTACCAACCAAAATAAATTCAATTGCATATCTTGTCTAACCGCAACTGCTGGCACAAGATTAGTCCATACTATTATAAATACCTAATTCTAAATTTCTTTAATCAATTAAACCTAATCACTACATTATAATCATTTAGCCTAAACCTCATATAAAATATCTTCATAAATTAAATCAAAAAGCTAAAATAAAACTTTGCCATAGACACCTCTAAATTTTAACGTTATATATAAAATATTTTTAAGCAATCATTTAACGCCCCAAGAAAAGTATTCTCTCTCTCTACCTATTTACATTAATAATCTATAACATTAAAATAACTATTTCAATAAAAATAACTTAATTCAGAAAAACAATCAAGACTAATTTCCCTTTCCTGCGGAAAATGATCGAAACGAGAAGGCTATTTTCCCCAAAACAGCTATCTTCCCTACTTCTTAGGAAACTAATTTCCCTTTCCTACGGAAAATGATCGAAACGAGAAGGCTATTTTCCCCAAAACAGCTATCTTCCCTACTTCTTAGGAAACTAATTTCCCTTTCCTACGGAAAATGATCGAAACGAGAAGGCTATTTTCCCCAAAACAGCTATCTTCCCTACTTCTTAGGAAACTAATTTCCCTTTCCTGCGGAAAATGATCAAAACGAGAAGGATATTTTCCCCAAAACAGCTATCTTCCCTACTTCTTAGGAAACTAATTTCCCTTTCCTACGGAAAATGATCGAAACGAGAAGGCTATTTTCCCCAAAACAGCTATCTTCCCTACTTCTTAGGAAACTAATTTCCCTTTCCTACGGAAAATAATCGAAACGAGAAGGCTATTTTCCCCAAAACAGCTATCTTCCCTACTTCTTAGGAAACTAATTTCCCTTTCCTACGGAAAATAATCGAAACGAGAAGGCTATTTTCCCCAAAACAGCTATCTTCCCTACTTCTTAGGAAACTAATTTCCCTTTCCTGCGGAAAATGATCGAAACGAGAAGGCTATTTTCCCCAAAACAGCTATCTTCCCTACTTCTCAGGAAACTAATTTCCCTTTCCTGCGGAAAATAATCGAAACGAGAAGGCTATTTTCCCCAAAACAGCTATCTTCCCTACTTCTTAGGAAACTAATTTCCCTTTCCTACGGAAAATAATCGAAACGAGAAGGCTATTTTCCCCAAAACAGCTATCTTCCCTACTTCTTAGGAAACTAATTTCCCTTTCCTACGGAAAATAATCGAAACGAGAAGGCTATTTTCCCCAAAACAGCTATCTTCCCTACTTCTCAGGAAACTAATTTCCCTTTCCTGCGGAAAATAATCGAAACGAGAAGGCTATTTTCCCCAAAACAGCTATCTTCCCTACTTCTTAGGAAACTAATTTCCCTTTCCTACGGAAAATGATCGAAACGAGAAGGCTATTTTCCCCAAAACAGCTATTAACTAAATTCGATCGACAATTTTAAAATCAAATATTGCTTATAAAACAAATTCATCTCAATTCAAATTGCCCATTCAATATTCCACGAACCCAAATTAATTATTTTCTCCCTGAGAAAACAATAACCAGGTAAAAAAATATTCAGTAAAAATTTTCTCATTAAAGTAAACCCCCGCTATTAATTTATTTTATCAATTTTAAATTTTATTCAAATTAAATCCCCACTTTTTTATTCTCACCCTATTAACTTTTTTTTTATAAACACTTTCCCTTTGTAAAAAAATTTTTCCTTTCACCTCTATTATTATACCTTCCTCAAATAAAACTTTCCTTACCTTCATTTCCTTCCGTTAACAAGACTTTTTAAAATTCCCACACATTCTCTTAGTGAGCCCAATTTTGTAACATACAAACTTTAATTATTATATACTATTTAAATTTATTAATAATCAATAGATAAATCATAATTCAATAATTATATAATTATTTTAGTAATCTAAATATGAATTTATATATAAATCAGTATTCTCTTAATTGTATGAAGGTATTTATTTATGTAAAAATTATATAATAGGAATCTTTAGACTTTTTTTTTTTTTACATAGTTATTTTTTAATTAATACAAATTACCTTACTATATAAATGATTTATTGATTATTATTAAATAGATATCTAACATCTATGTCAATAATTATCTTATAAGCAATTATATATTTATTATATGTTATATTTCAATTAAAATATTACATATTTATAGATTTTGTAAATATGTTGCCTAACTATCTATTAAATTTTAATATATCTCCTTCTTTTTTTTTTTAAGTTAATCTGGTACATTTTTGCATATCTCAATATCCGGGTACATTTATAAGCAGTTATATATTTATTACATATAAATACTTTATATCTTTAATAGATATATAATAATTTATTCTATGTATTTATTAAACATTTATAAAGAAGGTTTTAAACGTATTTGAAAGGTGAATTTTTGGCATAAAAGTCTAATTTCCCCAAATGATTAAAAAGTTGATAGAAAAATCGGCATGCAAGCGAATGCATAATTTTTACATAAAAATTCATTACGAGCACTCTCAAAAGTCATATATTGCTCTCTAGCAAAATCAACATCACTAAACGTTATAAGTTGAATCTTCTATGTAGATAGTTAAAAAAATTTTTACTTACCTAAAAAGTTTTATTTTTGACCCCAAAAAAAAGTCTAAAGATTTCCCACAACCTGCCAATTCCGAGTCCCCGGTACCTAGCCCCAACCCCCCAAAAATTTGAATTTTTGACAACAACATGCCTAATTTCACACAAACTTTGCCATTTAAACGAATCAAAATTCATAACCCATGAACCAACTCCAAGGTTTGACTTGAATTTCACCCAATTCGTGCTGACCAACATCCAGGTTCCCCTCCTGGCTAATCCAACATGAACCTTGAATTTCACCCAACTAGTGCTGACCAACATCCAGGTTCCCCTCCTGGTTAACCCAACCTGAACTAGCTAAACTCCAAGGTTTGACTTGAATTTCACCCAATTCGTGCTAATCAACATCCAGGTTCCCCTCCTGGCTAACCCAACCTGAACTAGCTAAACTCCAAGGTTTGACTTGAATTTCACCCAACTAGTGCTGACCAACATCCAGGTTCCCCTCCTGGCTAACCAACCTGAACTAGCTAAACTCCAAGGTTTGACTTGAATTTCACCCAACTAGTGCTGACCAACATCCAGGTTCCCCTCCTGGCTAACCAACCTGAACTAGCTAAACTCCAAGGTTTGACTTGAATTTCACCCA